GCTGGCGTAGCTTAACTAAAGCATAACACTGAAGCTGTTAAGATGGACCCTAGAAAGTCCCGCAGGCACAAAGGCTTGGTCCTGACTTTATTATCAGCTTTAACTGAACTTACACATGCAAGTCTCCGCACTCCTGTGAGGATGCCCTTAATCCCCTGCCCGGGGACGAGGAGCCGGCATCAGGCACGCCCCGGCAGCCCAAGACGCCTTGCTAAGCCACACCCCCAAGGAAACTCAGCAGTGATAGATATTAAGCTATAAGCGAAAGCTTGACTTAGTTAAGGTTAAGAGGGCCGGTAAAACTCGTGCCAGCCACCGCGGTTATACGAGAGGCCCTAGTTGATAATCACCGGCGTAAAGAGTGGTTAGGAATTATATTTAATAAAGCCGAACACCCCCTTGGCTGTCATACGCACCTGGGGGCACGAAGCCCCACTGCGAAAGCAGCTTTAATCAACACCTGAACCCACGACAGCTATGACACAAACTGGGATTAGATACCCCACTATGCCTAGCCGTAAACTTTGATGGAAACATACAACTAACATCCGCCAGGGAACTACAAGCGCCAGCTTAAAACCCAAAGGACTTGGCGGTGCCTCAGACCCACCTAGAGGAGCCTGTTCTAGAACCGATAACCCCCGTTCAACCTCACCACCTCTTGTTTTCCCCGCCTATATACCACCGTCGTCAGCTTACCCTGTGAAGGATTTATAGTAAGCAAAATGGGCATGACCCAAAACGTCAGGTCGAGGTGTAGCGCATGGGGTGGGAAGAAATGGGCTACATTCTCTAAATTAGAGCATTACGAACCACGCTGTGAAACCAGCGTCCGAAGGTGGATTTAGCAGTAAATAGAAAGCAGAGAGTTCTCTTGAAACTGGCTCTGAGGCGCGCACACACCGCCCGTCACTCTCCCCAAGTTCAATCTACCCTTCTAATTAAGAAGTTAACCGAACAAAGGGGAGGCAAGTCGTAACATGGTAAGTGTACCGGAAGGTGCACTTGGAATAACCAGAGTGTAGCTAAGACAGAAGAGCACCTCCCTTACACCGAGAAGACATCCGTGCAAATCGGGTCACCCTGAGCTGACTAGCTAGCCCACACATTTGGTCTAACACCACAACATATATAAACCCACAAAACTTAGAATTAAGTTAACAAACCATTTTTCCCCCTTAGTATGGGCGACAGAAAAGGGAATAATTGAGCAACAGAGAAAGTACCGCAAGGGAAAGCTGAAAGAGAACTGAAACAACCCATTTAAGCCTAGAAAAGCAGAGATTAAATCTCGTACCTTTTGCATCATGATTTAGCCAGCAAACCCGAGCAAAGAGAACTTTAGTTCAGGCCCCCGAAACTAGACGAGCTACTCCGGGACAGCCTATTATAGGGCCAACCCGTCTCTGTGGCAAAAGAGTGGGAAGAGCCCCGAGTAGAGGTGATAAACCTATCGAGCCTAGTTATAGCTGGTTGCTTAGGAAATGAATAGAAGTTCAGCCCCCTGGCTTTCTTAGGACCCCAAGGTAAAACTAACCTCGTCCCATAGAAACCAAGGGAGTTAGTCAAAGGAGGTACAGCTCCTTTGAACAAGGACACAACCTTAACAGGCGGCTAAGGATCATAATTACTAAGGTAACCTGTTACAGTGGGCCTAAGAGCAGCCACCTGCATAGAAAGCGTTAAAGCTCAGACAGACACGAACCTCTTATTTTGATAAGAAATCCTACCCCCTAACCGTACTAAGCCGTTCCATGCCCCCATGGAAGAGATTATGCTAGAATGAGTAATAAGAGGGAACAACCCTCTCCCAGCACATGTGTAAGTCGGACCGGACCCCCCACCGACAAATAACGAACCCAAACCAAGAGGGCAATGCAGGCCAGAAGAGAAACCAAGAAAAGCCTACAAAATTAATCGTTAAACCCACACAGGAGTGCCCGCAAGGAAAGACCCAAAGGAAGAGAAGGAACTCGGCAAACACAAGCCTCGCCTGTTTACCAAAAACATCGCCTCTTGCAAATCAAAGCATAAGAGGTCCCGCCTGCCCTGTGACTATGGGTTTAACGGCCGCGGTATTTTGACCGTGCGAAGGTAGCGCAATCACTTGTCTTTTAAATGAAGACCTGTATGAATGGCATCACGAGGGCTTAGCTGTCTCCTCTTCCAAGTCAGTGAAATTGATCTGCCCGTGCAGAAGCGGGCATAAGTACATAAGACGAGAAGACCCTATGGAGCTTTAGACACCAGGCAGATCACGTCAAGTAACCTTGAGTTAACAAGTAAAAACGCAGTGACCCCTAGCCCATATGTCTTTGGTTGGGGCGACCGCGGGGGAAAACAAAGCCCCCATGTGGACTGGGGGCACTGCCCCCACAGCCGAGAGCTACAGCTCTAAGCACCAGAATTTCTGACCAGAAATGATCCGGCGAACGCCGATCAACGGACCGAGTTACCCTAGGGATAACAGCGCAATCCTCTCCCAGAGTCCCTATCGACGAGGGGGTTTACGACCTCGATGTTGGATCAGGACATCCTAATGGTGCAGCCGCTATTAAGGGTTCGTTTGTTCAACGATTAAAGTCCTACGTGATCTGAGTTCAGACCGGAGTAATCCAGGTCAGTTTCTATCTATGAAGTGATGTTTCCTAGTACGAAAGGACCGGAAAGAAGGGGCCCATGCTTGAGGCACGCCCCACCCCCACCTGATGAAGGCAACTAAAACAGGCAAGGGGGCACACCAAGGTGTGCCTGAGATAACGGCGCGCTAAGGTGGCAGAGCCCGGTAATTGCGAAAGGCCTAAGCCCTTTTTCTCAGAGGTTCAAACCCTCTCCTTAGCTATGACCACGACCCTAATTACCCACGTTATTAACCCCCTTGCCTACATCGTGCCCGTTCTCCTGGCAGTTGCTTTCCTCACCCTCCTGGAACGGAAAGTTCTCGGGTATATACAACTTCGGAAAGGACCTAACATTGTCGGCCCCTATGGGTTGCTTCAACCTATTGCAGATGGGGTTAAGCTCTTTATTAAAGAACCGGTTCGACCCTCTACCTCCTCCCCCTTCCTATTCCTCGCCACACCAATACTTGCCTTAACACTCGCACTTACCCTGTGGGCCCCCATGCCCATTCCCTACCCCGTCACTGATCTAGGCCTAGGGGTGCTCTTTGTCCTTGCCTTATCAAGCCTGGCCGTATATTCAATTCTTGGGTCAGGCTGGGCCTCTAATTCTAAGTATGCTTTAATCGGGGCCCTTCGAGCCGTAGCACAAACTATTTCCTACGAAGTAAGCCTAGGACTTATCTTACTTAGCGTGATTATTTTCACAGGGGGCTTTACACTTCAGACTTTTAATGTTGCTCAAGAAAGCATCTGGTTGCTCGTTCCAGCCTGGCCCCTTGCTGCCATATGATATATTTCAACGCTAGCTGAGACAAACCGTGCCCCCTTTGACCTCACAGAAGGGGAGTCAGAACTAGTCTCTGGATTTAATGTAGAATACGCCGGAGGGCCCTTCGCCCTTTTTTTTCTAGCGGAGTATGCCAACATCCTTCTCATAAATACGCTCTCAACTATCCTGTTTCTAGGGGCATCACATATCCCTGCCTTCCCCGAACTAACAGCCATGAATCTAATAACAAAAGCCGCCCTATTATCCGTAGTCTTTTTATGAGTACGAGCCTCATACCCCCGCTTTCGGTATGACCAGCTCATACACCTCGTTTGGAAAAGCTTTCTACCTATGACCCTGGCACTTGTCCTATGACACCTTGCACTCCCAATCGCGCTAGCCGGCCTACCACCACAGCTTTAATACTGCAGGAATTGTGCCTGAATGTTTAAGGGCCACCTTGATAGCGTGGCTGATAGGGGTTCAAGTCCCCTCAATTCTAGAGAGAAGGGGCTCGAACCCATCCTCAAGAGATCAAAACTCTTGGTGCTTCCACTACACCACTTTCTAGTAAGGTCAGCTAAGTAAGCTTTTGGGCCCATACCCCAAATATGTTGGTTAAAATCCTTCCCTCACTAATGAACCCTTATGTACTCACCATCTTGCTTTCAAGCCTCGGCCTGGGCACAGTCCTCACCTTTACCAGCTCCCACTGACTTCTTGCATGAATAGGGCTTGAAATCAATACCCTTGCCATCATTCCCCTTATAGCACGGCAATATCACCCCCGAGCAGTTGAAGCTACAACAAAATACTTCTTAACACAGGCTACCGCTGCAGCCATAATCCTGTTTGCTAGCACCACTAATGCCTGACTGGTTGGAGAGTGGGATATTCAACAATTAACCCACCCAATTGCAGTTACAACCGCCATACTGGCCCTTGCACTTAAGGTAGGCCTGGCACCAGTACACTTTTGGCTCCCTGAGGTTCTTCAAGGTTTAGACCTCACCACCGGATTAATCCTTTCAACCTGACAAAAGCTAGCACCCTTTGCACTTATACTCCAGATAGCCCCAACTGTTAATTCCTCCCTAATTGTTACACTGGGGCTTCTATCAACGCTCGTCGGGGGTTGGGGGGGACTTAACCAAACCCAACTACGTAAAATCCTGGCATACTCCTCAATCGCCCACCTTGGATGAATAGTACTGATTATACAATTCGCGCCTTCCATCACCCTCCTGAGCCTCATCATGTATATTATCATAACATCTTCAGCCTTTATAACACTAAAAACTAATAATTCCTTAACCATCAATACCCTTGCAATCTCCTGAACTAAAGCACCAACCCTAGCAGCGCTAGCCATCCTAGTTCTTCTGTCACTTGGAGGCCTACCGCCTCTCTCAGGGTTTATACCTAAGTGACTAATTTTACAAGAACTAACAAAGCAAGGGCTACCAATATCCGCCACACTAGCTGCCATATCGGCCCTTCTCAGCCTGTACTTCTACCTACGACTGTGTTACGCCATAACCTTAACTATCTGACCTAACACCCTAGCCGCCACTACCCCCTGACGACTAGACTTTACCCATACTACCCTACCACTATCCCTTGTCACCATGTTAGCCCTGGGCCTACTTCCCCTTACCCCGGCCGTAGCTGCGTTACTAAACTTGTAGCAAGGGCTTAGGATAGTACTAAGACCAAGAACCTTCAAAGTTCTAAGCGGGAGTGAGAATCTCCCAGCCCTTGTTAAGACTTGCGGGACTCTATCCCACATCTTCTGAATGCAACCCAGACACTTTAATTAAGCTAAAGCCTTTCTAGGTGGGAAGGCCTCGATCCTACAAACTCTTAGTTAACAGCTAAGCGCTCTATCCAGCGAGCATCCACCTACTTTCCCCCGCCACCGGGGTGGCGAGGCGGGGGAAAGCCCCGGTAGGCTGTTAGCCTACTTCTTCAGGTTTGCAATCTGACATGTAAGTACACCACAAGGCTTGACAAGGAGAGGATTTAAACCTCTGTTCATGGGTTTACAATCCACCGCTTAACTCTCAGCCACCTTACCTGTGGCAATCACACGATGATTTTTCTCAACCAACCACAAAGACATTGGCACCCTTTATTTAGTATTTGGTGCCTGAGCCGGAATAGTCGGCACAGCCCTAAGCCTTTTAATCCGAGCGGAACTAAGCCAACCTGGGGCTCTTCTGGGGGATGATCAGATTTATAATGTAATCGTCACGGCCCACGCCTTCGTTATGATTTTCTTTATAGTTATGCCAATTATGATTGGAGGCTTTGGAAACTGATTAATTCCACTTATAATCGGGGCCCCCGACATGGCATTTCCCCGAATGAATAATATGAGCTTTTGGCTCCTTCCCCCGTCCTTTCTCCTTCTCCTGGCCTCGTCCGGAGTTGAAGCCGGTGCCGGCACAGGATGAACAGTCTATCCTCCTCTGGCAGGCAACCTCGCCCACGCAGGGGCCTCCGTCGATTTAACTATTTTCTCCCTCCACTTAGCTGGTATTTCCTCTATCTTAGGAGCCGTTAATTTTATTACAACCATTATTAACATGAAACCCCCAGCTATTTCCCAGTATCAAACCCCTCTTTTTGTCTGAGCCGTCTTAATTACCGCAGTCCTTCTACTGCTTTCCCTTCCTGTCCTAGCAGCAGGTATTACCATGCTACTCACAGACCGGAATTTAAACACCACTTTCTTTGACCCAGCGGGCGGGGGAGATCCGATCCTGTATCAACATCTCTTCTGATTCTTTGGCCATCCGGAAGTCTACATTCTAATTCTCCCCGGTTTTGGTATAATTTCCCACATTGTTGCATACTACTCCGGCAAAAAAGAACCCTTCGGTTATATGGGTATAGTCTGAGCTATAATAGCCATTGGACTCCTAGGCTTTATCGTCTGGGCCCATCATATGTTTACTGTCGGTATGGATGTTGATACTCGTGCCTACTTTACATCTGCCACTATAATCATTGCCATTCCTACAGGTGTAAAAGTGTTTAGCTGGTTAGCCACATTACATGGCGGTTCAATCAAATGAGAAACGCCACTTCTTTGAGCCCTGGGGTTTATTTTCCTATTTACAGTGGGGGGACTGACGGGCATTGTCCTAGCAAATTCCTCCTTAGATATCGTCCTTCATGACACCTACTACGTAGTCGCCCACTTCCACTACGTTCTATCAATAGGGGCTGTTTTCGCCATTATAGGCGCTTTCGTGCACTGATTCCCCCTATTTACCGGATACACTCTTCACAGCACATGAACTAAAATCCACTTCGGAATTATGTTTATTGGCGTAAATTTAACCTTCTTCCCCCAGCATTTCCTAGGCCTTGCAGGAATACCACGACGGTACTCTGATTACCCCGATGCCTATACACTTTGAAACACTGTCTCTTCAATCGGATCCCTTATCTCCCTCGTTGCTGTAATTATATTCTTATTTATCCTTTGAGAAGCCTTTGCCGCCAAACGGGAGGTTGCATCAATTGAGCTGACCTCAACAAACGTAGAGTGACTGCATGGGTGTCCTCCGCCCTATCACACATTCGAGGAACCGGCGTTTGTACAAGTACAAGCAGCCTAACGAGAAAGGGAGGAATTGAACCCCCATATGCTGGTTTCAAGCCAACCGCATAACCACTCTGCCACTTTCTTCCATAAGACACTAGTAAAACTAGTATATTACACTGCCTTGTCAAGGCAAAATTGTGGGTTAAAACCCCGCGTGTCTTGAGCACTTAGCTACAATGGCACATCCCTCACAACTAGGATTCCAAGACGCGGCCTCACCTGTAATAGAAGAACTTCTTCACTTCCACGACCATGCTCTTATGATTGTTCTTCTTATCAGCACACTAGTGCTTTATATCATCGTAGCAATAGTCTCTACTAAACTTACTAACAAATACATCCTCGATTCTCAAGAAATTGAGATCGTTTGAACCATCCTTCCAGCAGTTATCCTTATTCTTATCGCTCTCCCCTCCCTCCGAATTCTCTATCTTATAGACGAAATTAATGACCCCCACCTCACCATTAAAGCAATAGGACACCAGTGATACTGAAGTTACGAATACACTGACTATGAGGACCTGGGCTTTGACTCCTACATAATCCCCACCCAAGACCTAGTCCCCGGACAATTTCGCCTGCTAGAGGCAGACCACCGAATAGTAGTCCCCGTGGAATCTCCAATCCGAGTTCTCGTTTCAGCTGAAGATGTCCTTCACTCCTGAGCTGTCCCTTCTTTAGGTGTAAAAATAGACGCCGTCCCCGGACGTTTAAATCAAACAGCCTTTATTGCCTCTCGACCCGGGGTATTCTACGGACAATGTTCTGAAATTTGCGGTGCTAACCACAGCTTCATGCCCATCGTTGTCGAAGCAGTGCCCCTTGAACACTTCGAGAAATGATCCACTATAATACTTGAAGATGCCTCACTAAGAAGCTAAATAGGGTATAGCGTTAGCCTTTTAAGCTAAAGATTGGTGGCCCCCAACCACCCCTAGTGATATGCCCCAACTCAACCCCGCCCCCTGATTTGCCATCTTGGTATTCTCGTGACTGGTTTTCCTAACTGTTATTCCCCCCAAAGTCCTTGGCCACACCTTCACAAATGAGCCTACCTCACAAAGCACTGAAAAAGCTAAACCTGAACCCTGAAACTGACCATGACACTAAGCTTCTTTGACCAATTTATAAGCCCCACATACCTGGGTATTCCACTCATTGCTGTAGCACTAACCCTCCCATGAATTCTCTTCCCAACCCCCTCTGCCCGATGACTAAACAACCGCCTTATCACACTACAAGGATGATTCATCAACCGGTTCACCCAACAGCTTCTCCTCCCCTTAAACCTAGGAGGCCATAAGTGAGCAGTAATACTAACCTCTTTAATACTATTCCTAATTACCCTAAATATATTAGGCCTTCTTCCATATACCTTCACCCCGACCACGCAGCTCTCCCTAAATATAGGGCTTGCAGTTCCACTATGACTTGCAACGGTAATTATCGGTATGCGAAACCAACCAACTGCCGCCCTGGGGCACCTCTTACCTGAAGGAACCCCAGTCCCACTTATCCCGGTTCTTATCATCATCGAAACAATTAGTCTCTTCATCCGCCCCCTTGCTCTAGGCGTACGGCTTACAGCCAACCTTACAGCAGGCCACCTTCTAATTCAACTAATTGCAACAGCAGCCTTTGTTCTTCTACCCATGATACCAACAGTGGCAATCCTTACTGCTCTTGTCCTATTCCTGCTTACCCTTCTTGAGATCGCCGTTGCCATAATTCAAGCCTACGTGTTCGTCCTCCTATTGAGCCTTTACCTACAAGAAAACGTCTAATGGCACACCAAGCACACGCATACCACATGGTCGATCCAAGCCCCTGACCCTTAACCGGCGCAATTGCCGCCCTTTTACTCACATCAGGCACTGCAGTCTGATTCCACTTCCACTCGCTCACACTCCTAGCTATAGGAAATATTCTTATACTTCTCACTATATACCAATGATGACGAGATATTATTCGAGAGGGTACATTCCAAGGACACCATACTCCCCCCGTCCAAAAAGGCCTACGATACGGCATAGTTCTGTTTATTACCTCCGAGGTATTCTTTTTCTTGGGTTTCTTTTGGGCCTTCTATCATTCTAGTCTTGCCCCTACACCCGAACTAGGGGGCTGCTGACCCCCCACAGGCATTATTACCCTTGACCCCTTTGAGGTCCCGCTACTAAACACCGCAGTCCTCCTAGCATCTGGTGTTACTGTTACATGGGCCCACCACAGCATTATGGAAGGTGAACGAAAACAGGCCATCCAATCTCTTACCCTAACTATCCTACTGGGATTCTACTTCACCTTTCTGCAAGGTATAGAGTACTACGAAGCCCCCTTCACGATCGCTGATGGCGTATACGGCTCCACTTTCTTTGTAGCCACAGGATTCCACGGATTACACGTAATTATTGGCTCCACCTTCCTAGCCGTATGTCTGCTTCGACAGATTCAATACCATTTCACATCAGAACATCACTTTGGCTTTGAAGCTGCCGCCTGATATTGACACTTTGTGGACGTAGTCTGACTATTCCTTTACGTCTCTATCTACTGATGAGGCTCATAGTCTTTCTAGTATTAATGCGTATAAGTGACTTCCAATCACCCGGTCTTGGTTAAAATCCAAGGAAAGATAATGAACTTAATCACAACAATTGTTACCATCACCATCGCACTATCCATAGTACTGGCTACTGTTTCTTTCTGATTACCACAGATCACACCGGATGCAGAAAAACTGTCCCCCTATGAGTGCGGATTTGACCCCCTGGGATCTGCCCGACTACCCTTCTCCCTGCGCTTTTTCCTTATCGCCATTTTATTTCTTTTATTTGACCTAGAGATCGCCCTTCTTCTACCCCTCCCATGAGGAGACCAACTAGACAACCCAACCCTAACACTTGCTTGGTCCGCCGCCGTCCTTGCCTTACTCACCCTTGGCTTGATTTACGAGTGAACCCAAGGAGGCCTAGAATGGGCTGAATAGGCAGTTAGTCCAAAACAAGACCCTTGATTTCGGCTCAAAAGACCATGGTTTAAGTCCATGACCGCCTTATGACACCAGTACACTTCAGCTTTACCTCAGCCTTTGTTCTAGGACTGATAGGACTCGCATTCCACCGCACCCACCTTCTCTCAGCCCTTCTTTGCCTAGAAGGAATAATACTCTCCCTATTTATTGCCCTGTCCCTCTGGGCACTTCAAATAGAAGCAACCGGTTATTCGGTGGCCCCCATGCTGCTGCTAGCCTTCTCAGCCTGTGAAGCCAGCGCAGGCCTGGCCCTGCTAGTAGCAACTGCACGGACGCACGGTACGGACCGCCTCCAAAGCCTCAACCTTCTCCAATGTTAAAAATTCTCATCCCAACACTAATGCTATTTCCAACAATCTGGCTTAGCCCTGCAAAATGACTATGGGCGACATCAACTGCCCAAAGTCTACTTATTGCACTAGCAAGCTTATCCTGGCTCAAGTGGTCATCAGAAACTGGCTGAACCTCCTCCAACCTTTATTTAGCCACAGACCCCTTATCGACGCCCCTCCTAGTATTAACCTGCTGACTACTTCCCTTAATAATCCTCGCAAGTCAGAACCACATCAACCCCGAGCCCCTTAACCGCCAACGGACCTACATCTCCCTTTTAGTCTCTCTTCAGATATTCTTAATCTTAGCATTTGGTGCCACAGAGATCATTATGTTTTATATCATATTTGAAGCCACACTTCTTCCAACACTAATTATCATCACCCGGTGGGGCAACCAGACAGAGCGCCTCAGTGCTGGCACCTACTTCTTATTTTATACTCTGGCCGGCTCCCTGCCCCTCCTTGTAGCCCTCCTCCTCCTACAAAATGACAATGGGACACTGTCCATGCTAACACTGCAATATACACAGCCCCTCCACCTTCTAACATGAGGAGATAAGCTATGATGAGCTGCCTGTCTCCTAGCCTTTCTTGTAAAAATACCCCTATATGGGGTCCACCTCTGGCTCCCCAAAGCCCATGTAGAGGCCCCAATCGCAGGTTCTATGGTCCTAGCTGCCGTTCTTCTTAAGCTGGGCGGATACGGCATAATACGAATAATAATTATACTAGACCCCCTAACCAAGGAACTAGCATATCCATTCATTGTCCTAGCCCTTTGAGGTATTATTATAACCGGATCTATCTGCCTCCGTCAAACGGACCTGAAATCACTGATCGCTTACTCCTCCGTAGGACACATAGGACTGGTAGCAGGGGGCATTCTAGTTCAAACACCCTGGGGATTTACTGGCGCAATTATCCTTATAGTTGCACACGGTCTTGCTTCTTCAGCACTATTCTGCCTAGCAAATACAAGCTACGAACGAACACACAGCCGGACCATACTTCTAGCCCGAGGAATACAAATAATCCTCCCTTTAATAACCACCTGGTGATTTGTAGCTAGTTTAGCCAATCTAGCCCTCCCGCCTCTTCCTAATCTGATGGGGGAACTAATAATCATCACCACCATATTCAATTGATCGCACTGAACTCTTCTCCTCACAGGAGTCGGAACGCTGATTACAGCCAGCTATTCACTCTATTTATTCCTAATAACCCAACGAGGGCCCCTGCCTTCTCATATTATTGCCCTTGAACCCACTCACACCCGTGAGCACCTGCTTATCACCCTACATCTTATCCCCATCATCCTCCTAATCCTAAAGCCGGAGCTCATATGAGGCTGATGTTTCTGTAGATATAGTTTAATTAAAGCATTAGATTGTGATTCTAAAGACAGAGGTTAAAGCCCTCTTATCCACCGAGAGAAGTCTGTTGACAGTAGGGACTGCTAATCTTCTACCCCCTCGGTTAAACTCCGTGGTTCACTCGTGCTTCTAAAGGATAATAGCTCATCCGTTGGTCTTAGGAACCAAAGACTCTTGGTGCAACTCCAAGTAGAAGCTATGCACCCAACCACACTCATCTTAAGCTCAACCCTTCTAATGATCTTGGCACTTCTTATTTATCCCCTTTTGACTACCCTTGACCCCAACCAACGACCCGGAAGCTGAGCCCTTACCCACGTTAAGACTTCCGTCAAGATGGCTTTTCTAGTAAGCCTACTCCCCCTGTTCATTTTTCTTGACCAGGGGACGGAGACAATTGTCACCAACTGGCAATGAATAAACACCTCAACCTTTGATGTAAACCTCAGCTTTAAATTTGACCACTACTCCATCATCTTCACCCCCGTTGCCCTCTATGTAACCTGATCAATTCTTGAGTTTGCATCATGATATATACACGCTGACCCCAACATGAACCGATTCTTTAAATACCTCCTCCTGTTTTTGGTAGCCATAATCGTCCTAGTGACTGCTAACAATATATTTCAACTGTTTATCGGCTGAGAAGGTGTTGGTATTATATCATTCCTCCTTATTGGGTGATGATACGGCCGAGCCGATGCCAACACAGCTGCCATGCAGGCCGTTGTGTATAACCGAGTCGGGGATATTGGACTTATCTTAAGCATGGCTTGATTTGCAACAAACCTCAACTCCTGAGAAATTCAGCAAATATTCGCCTCATCAAAAGACCTTGACCTAACACTCCCACTCATAGGCCTCATCTTAGCCGCCACTGGCAAATCAGCACAATTTGGACTTCATCCCTGGCTACCTTCCGCAATGGAAGGTCCTACGCCGGTATCTGCCCTGCTACACTCTAGCACCATGGTAGTTGCAGGCATTTTCCTGCTAATCCGACTCCACCCCCTTATGGAGAATAATCAAACGGCCCTTACCACCTGCTTATGCCTTGGTGCCCTAACCACGCTATTCACCGCTACTTGCGCTCTAACACAAAACGACATCAAAAAAATCGTCGCATTCTCCACATCCAGTCAGCTAGGACTGATAATAGTCACCATTGGGCTTAACCAGCCACAACTAGCCTTTCTTCACATCTGTACCCACGCCTTCTTTAAAGCTATACTATTCCTATGCTCAGGGTCAATCATTCACAGCCTAAACGATGAGCAAGACATCCGAAAAATGGGGGGTATACACAACCTCACCCCCTTCACCTCTTCCTGCCTTACAATTGGCAGCCTCGCACTTACCGGCACCCCCTTCTTGGCAGGATTCTTCTCCAAAGATGCTATTATTGAAGCCTTAAATACATCTCACCTCAACGCCTGAGCCCTTACCCTTACCCTCCTGGCCACCTCTTTTACAGCCGTATACAGCCTCCGAGTTGTGTTTTTTGTATCTATGGGGCACCCTCGTTTTACAGCCATCTCACCAATTAATGAAAACAACCCCTCCGTTATTAACCCAATCAAGCGACTAGCCTGAGGAAGCATTGTTGCGGGCCTTCTGATCACTTCAAACTTCCTCCCCTCTAAAACCCCCGTTATAACAATACCCCCCGCCCTGAAGCTAGCCGCCCTCCTGGTCACTATTTTAGGCCTTCTTGTTGCACTAGAACTTGCATCCTTGACCAGCAAGCAGTTTAAAACCACACCCAACCTTGTTACACACAACTTCTCCAATATACTAGGCTTTTTCCCCACCATTATTCACCGACTAGCCCCCAAGCTTAACCTGACCCTAGGTCAGGCCATTGCCAGCCAAATAGTGGATCAAACATGGTTTGAGAAGGTTGGACCAAAAGGGGTTGTATCCACCCACCTCCCAATAGTTACAACAACCAGCAACATGCAGCAAGGGATAATTAAGACATACCTCACCTTATTCTTCCTTTCAACAACCCTAGCTGTCTTATTAACCTCAACCTAAACTGCCCGGAGGGCTCCCCGACTAAGACCCCGAGTCAACTCTAACACCACAAATAGCGTTAGCAAGAGGACCCATGCACACACCACCAACAGTCCCCCACCTGAAGAGTATATTAGGGCTACCCCGCTTGTATCCCCCCGCACAACAGAGAACTCCTTAAATTCATCCACCGCAACTCACGAAGTGTCGTATCACCCACCCCAAAATCAACCCGCCACCAGGATCACCCCCACCACATAAGCCACCACATACCCTAAAACTGAACGATCGCCCCAAGACTCAGGAAACGGCTCGGCCGCTAGAGCAGCTGAGTAAGCAAACACTACAAGTATACCCCCCAAATAAATCAAGAATAGTACTAAAGATAAGAACGACCCCCCATGCCCCACCAAAACACCACAGCCCACGCCCGCTGCCACTACCAACCCTAAGGCAGCAAAATAGGGAGCAGGGTTTGATGCAACAGCTACAAGACCCAAAACCAACCCCAATAGAAATAAAGACACAAGATAAGTCATAATTCCTGCTCGGACTTTAACCGAAACTAATGACTTGAAAAACCACCGTTGTTATTCAACTACAAGAACCTAATGGCTAACCTCCGAAAAACCCACCCCCTCCTAAAGATTGCTAATGACGCAATAGTCGATCTTCCAGCGCCCTCAAACATCTCAGTGTGATGAAACTTTGGCTCACTTCTGGGCTTATGTTTAGCTACCCAAATTCTTACAGGACTTTTCCTGGCCATGCACTACACTTCTGACATCTCAACAGCCTTCTCCTCCGTGTGCCATATTTGCCGAGATGTCAGCTATGGCTGACTAATCCGAAATATTCACGCCAATGGAGCATCTTTCTTCTTTATCTGCATTTATATACACATTGCCCGAGGACTTTACTATGGCTCATACCTGTACAAAGAAACCTGAAATATTGGGGTTGTCCTTCTACTCCTTACAATAATAACTGCCTTCGTAGGTTACGTTCTTCCATGAGGACAAATATCCTTCTGAGGTGCAACAGTCATCACAAACCTCCTTTCTGCCGTACCCTACGTAGGAGGTGCCCTTGTGCAGTGGATTTGAGGTGGGTTTTCTGTAGATAATGCCACCCTAACACGATTTTTTGCCTTTCACTTCTTATTCCCTTTTGTTATTGCAGCTGCAACAGTCATTCACCTCCTCTTCCTTCATGAAACAGGGTCTAACAATCCGGCGGGAATCAACTCTGATGCCGATAAAATCTCATTCCACCCCTACTTCTCATACAAAGACCTATTGGGGTTTGTGGCTATACTACTAGGACTAACGTCCTTGGCACTATTTGCACCCAACCTCTTGGGAGATCCAGATAATTTTACACCAGCCAACCCACTAGTCACTCCGCCACACATCAAGCCTGAGTGATACTTCCTGTTCGCCTACGCAATCCTACGATCAATCCCCAATAAGCTAGGCGGGGTCCTCGCCCTGCTATTCTCTATCCTTGTACTCATGGTCGTCCCCATTCTTCATACCTCTAAACAACGAGGGTTAACCTTCCGGCCCCTTACACAATTCTTGTTCTGAACCCTAGTAGCAGATATGCTCATCCTCACCTGAATTGGCGGTATACCTGTAGAGCACCCTTTCATTATTATCGGCCAAGTCGCCTCAGTTATCTACTTCACCATCTTCCTAGTCTTGGCCCCCTTAGCCGGATGAGCTGAGAACAAAGCCCTCGAATGAGCCTGCCCTAGTAGCTCAGTGTAAGAGCGCCGGTCTTGTAATCCGGAGGCCGGAGGTTAAACCCCTCCCTAGTGCTCAGAGAGAGGAGATTTTAACTCCCACCCTTAACTCCCAAAGCTAAGATTCTAAATTAAACTACCCTCTGGCGCCGCAATGTACATGGTAAATTATATACCCCCATACGGTGTGTGTATATTACACCACTATGTATAATATTGCATATTATGTACTGACCCATATATTATTATTGCACGTGGGTAGTACATACTATGTATTATCAACATAAGTGATTTTAAGCCCTCATACATCAGTACTGTTCCAAGGTTTACATTAAGCAAGACTCGGATAATCACCAACGGAACCGTTCTAACTTGATTAATTGCTAAACAACAAACCTCCAACTAACACGGGCTCCGTCTTTACCCACCAACTTTCAGCATCGGTCCCGTTTAATGTAGTAAGAACCGACCAACGATTTATCAGTAGGCATACTCTTAATGATAATCAGGGGCAAATATCGTATTAGGTAGCATCTCGTGAATTATTACTTGCATCTGGTTCCTATTTCATGGGCTATCCTTAAGAAACCACCCCCTGAAAGCCGAATGTAATGCATCTGGTTAATGGTGTCAACCTTACGGTTCGTTACCCACCTAGCCGGGCGTTCTCTTATATGCATAGGGTTCTCCTTTTTTTTTTTTTCCTTTCAGCTTGCATATACAAGTGCACACCGAGAAGTCTAACAAGGTCGAACTAGATCTTGGTCTCCAGCGGACACAATAATAATGGCGGAATGATATTCTATAAAGAATTGCATAACTAATATCAAGTGCATAAGGTCAGTTTCTTTCTTCATAGATACCTAAGATCTCCCCGGCTTCTGCGCGGCTAAACCCCCCTACCCCCCTACGCTGAGCGATCCTTGTTACTCCTGTCAAACCCCGAAACCAGGAAGTCTCGATAGCGCTATTACCCATCAAACCGTACATTAATAGACTTTTTATCATACTTAATAAACTTTGGCACCGACAATCCTATTATCAAAGCCACCCCTTAATTAAAATATACATTAATAAACTTTGGCACCGACAATCCTATTATCAAAGCCACCCTTTAGTTAAAGTATACATTAAAACTTTTAATTATACATTAATAAACTTTATTATACTTAAAACTTTGGCACCGACAATCCTATTATCAAAACCATCCTTTAATTAAAGTATACATTAGTGAACTTTTTGTTATACTTAACAAACTTTGGCACATACAACCCTATCATAAGGGCCACCCCTGATTAAAACATAC